CCTATGATGTAGCACCCGGCGGACTGTTAGCTAGTGTCTATCATATTACCAGAATAGAGTATGGTGTGGATCAACCAGAAGAGGTATGCATAAAAGTATTTTCCTCGAGGATGAAGCCTAGAATTCCGTCCGTTTTCTGGGTTTGGAAAAGCGCCGATTTTCAAGAACGAGAATCCTATGATATGTTGGGAATCTCTTATTATAATCATCCGCGCTTGAAACGTATCTTAATGCCGGAAAGTTGGATAGGATGGCCCTTGCGTAAGGATTTTATTTCCCCCAGTTTTTTTGAAATACAAGATGCTCATTGAATGATAAGAAAGCCACTTATAAATATAAAATTTCAGAGATTCAAGGTTGGACTTTCCGTTCTAGATTAACCAGAATAATTGAGGTCTCTTTTGTATTAGATTAGCGAATTGTGAATAAGCCAACAAAAAAAAATAGAATTAGGAATTCGTTGGGATTCTTAGATTTATTTGGATTTCGTATGAGCCAAACCAATAGGATGAATCGAAGGAGTTCTCCACCATGAACCTTAAAGTAATGCCGAAACGAATTAATAAATCGAATAGGAATGAAAATACCAAGAAAACGAAAAGACCAAGAAATGGAAGGGTATCCAATTCAATTTATTTCTATTGTATCTGAACCAAATCTTGTCTATTTTCACACTTTGACTTTTTGTTCCTTGAACAAACCAATTTACCCTTTCAAATATGTATGAAGTATTAACATTCTTTTTGAATGAAAGAAAAAAAAGATAAAATAGAATTTCATTTTATTTCGTTAAGAAACTTTTCCCATCTATAAAATAGATGGGGTATATCTCGCCAAGATAGATAAAATAAAAGTATGTATTATGATCTAGATTCAAAATCAATACGTATCTCTCTTCATATCAATTAATTTATATTTATAAATTAAACCATGTGTCAGGAACCAGATTTGAACTGGTGACACGAGGATTTTCAGTCCTCTGCTCTACCAGCTGAGCTATCCCGACCATTTCCAATGTAGCATCCCACCCTCATTTTATTAGATGACTGGAGTCGATGTCAATTAAAGGGACACGGGGGAATTACAAAGTTTTCCCCAAGTCCAACGCTATTCGTATCGGCATTCCTTGCTTCATTTGCAATGTGTATTCTATATCACATGTGATAAAAGAAAGTCAGTCATTTATGCCAAAATAAGCTTGTCAAAGAATTCGAAGGATAAGGGAATTTGGAACCGCTAATGAAAAAAGGGGGTAGTTTAAATATTTTAGGGGTCAAATAGATTTTTTGGGGATAGAGGGACTTGAACCCTCACGATTTATAAAGTCGACGGATTTTCCTCTTACTATAAATTTCATTGTTGCCAGTATTGACATGTAGAACAGGACTCTATCTTTATTCTCGTCCGATTAATGAGTTCTTTAAAAGATCTACCGGACTATGGAGTGAATGAGTTGATGAATATTCTATTTTTTCTTCAACGTGAAATAAATTCACACTTTTTTTTATTTAATATGAAAATAAAAAAAAAACAGATTTGGGCCAAAATAAAAAATTTAATATAGTATTCAATAGATGCGTTTATCCTTCATCCTTTCTAAAATTTCCATGGAAAGATTCCTCTACCGCTACCGGCGCAGTCAACTCCATTCGTTAGAACAGCTTCCATTGAGTCTCTGCACCTATCCTTTTTTTTCGTTCTTTGAACCTTTGTTTTGAGAAAACAGGATTTGGCTCAGGATTGCCCATTTTTATTAATTCCGGGGTTTCTCTGAATTTGAAAGTTATCACTTAGTAAGTTTCCATACCAAAGCTCAATCCAATTAAGTCCGTAGCGTCTACCGATTTCGCCATATCCCCCTTCTTTTTGTCTTTTGTTTTGAAATTCAGATTTTATTATTTTTATTATAATAATAAATAATTAGATTATTCCTTTTTTTTTCATTTATACTGGAACCTTTGAATTTATTAGATAGCGATTACTATCTCAAAAAAGTATTTTTTTCTTTCCTATAGTAAACCCATATTCGATTCAATCAAATTGGATTTTATCATTTCTGTATCGGCAATTCAATATAGATTGATATATATCCTTTATATATCTTTCTCTTCATGCCATTTTTCCCATGCAGTTGGGATACTTAAAGGGTCAATTCTTTTTTTTTCTTAACTTCCCCTTTCCTTTGACGAATGAAAGCCGAGGAATGTTGGATTAGTTCTAATTAATCAACCAAATTAGGAAGAAATTTAGCGAAATATTGTAGGATAGAAAATATAGAAGTGTAACAAAAAGAATTTCAAATATCATCTGAATTCAAAACAAAAATATTTAAGATTGACTGTCGAATATTATTCTATTCTAATTTAGAATTGTGATAAAGAAATCAAAATTTTATATCGCTATAGAAACCGTTCTGTTCTATAAATATCCAATATTTATTGGTAATTGTGGATTGTGTTCTTTTCTATATTTCTAGAGACACTATACTTATAGTAATAGT